TGCTAAAGAAGAAAAAAACAGAAGTACGCGCTTTAGGCCGACATATATCTGTATCTGCTGACAAAGCAAGAAGAGTAATTGATCAAATTCGCGGACGTTCCTATGAGGAAACCCTTATGATACTAGAACTCATGCCCTATAAAGCATGTTATCCCATTTTCAAGTTAGTTTATTCTGCAGCAGCAAATGCTAGTTACACTATGGGCTCCGCCGAAGACAATTTAATAATTATTAAAGCTGAAGTTAACGAGGGGACTGTCGTGAAAAAATTAAAACCTCGTGCTCGAGGACGTAGTTATGCGATAAAAAAAGCTACCTGTCATATAACTATTGGAGTGAAAGATATATCTTTAGATATATATGAAGATATATCTTTCTATTCGTTAAAAAAACCTAGATGGAAAAAGCCAAGTATGGTAGATCGTGATATATATAATAGTGAGGTAGTATGGGACAAAAAATAAATCCACTTGGTTTCCGACTTGGTATAACCCAAAAGCATCATTCCCTTTGGTTTGCAAAACCAAAAAATTATTCCGAAGACCTACAAGAAGATCAAAAAATAAGAGACTTTATTAAAAATTATATTCAAAAGAATATGAGAATATCCTCTGGAACCGAGGGAATTTCGCATATAGAGATTCAAAAAAGAATCGATTTGGTCCAGATCATAATCTTTATGGGATTCCCAAAGTTATTAATAGAAAGTAGACCCCGAGGGGTCGAAGAATTACAAATGAATCTACAAAAAAAATTTCATTATGTGAACCGAAAACTTAACATTGCTATCACAAGAATTTCAAAACCTTATGGAAACCCTAATATTCTTGCAGAATTTATAGCCGGACAATTAAAGAATCGAGTTTCATTTCGAAAAGCAATGAAAAAGGCTATTGAATTAACTGAACAAGCGGATACAAAAGGAATTCAAGTACAAATTGCAGGGCGTATCGACGGAAAAGAAATCGCCCGTGTCGAATGGATCAGAGAAGGCAGAGTTCCCCTACAAACCATTCGAGCGAAAATAGATTATTGTTCCTATACAGTTCGAACTATCTATGGGGTCTTGGGCATCAAAATTTGGATTTTTATAGACAAGGAAGAGGAATAAGAAAACTTTCATCGTTTTTTCCTTCTATCAACCGATAGAAGGAAAAAGGGGAAACTCATTCATTCTTTTTCCTACCAATCAAACTAATTCTATAGGGTTGAATAAAAATTCAATTGACCTTGTGATATAATTGCTATGCTTAGTGTGTGACTCGTTGGTTTTTTTTAGGGTTAGGGTTACAAAAGACCGGCCCGATAGTGTGAAAACCAATTCATCACTTCATATTATCTAGATCTAAAGAACCAGTCAAAATATGTTAAATCAGTCATATCTTTGTAGCAACTGAAATAATTAAACGTTAACTTTTTTAAAGCAAAATTACGGAAGATAAGGTGTGGATAAATGGAAGGATGAGAGAAAGAGAGAAAAAGAATATCAATGATATACAATTCCAATATGGAAGGTCTATGAGTCATCTCATAAAAGACAGTGTAAAAAAGCATCAATACTAATTGATTCATACATAATGAAATATGAATTTCTTGTAGAAGAAAAGAAAAAACTCAAGAGCTTTGAGTCAATAAAGATTAAGAAGGTTGACTCAAGAATAAATTGGATTATGAGCTCCATTGTAGAATTCTGACCTAATCATCTAGTACGAAGTGGTGAAAACGAAGGAACCTGTGAATGCAAAAGATTTTATTTAAATATTAAATAAACGAATCTTAATGATTCACTACTTAGGATGGCGAAATAAACCGGAAATAAATTCATCTATTTTGTTTGAAAAATGACGAATAAGTGCTAGGACTGAAATAGAGATTGCAAGAGTAAATATTCGCCCGCGAAAACCTTCTTTTTTTTTTGAATTGGTAAACTCGGATAAAAGACAATAAAGATTTATTAGGACGTTAGAAAAAAGAAAATTTTTTCTAAAATAAAAATGTTCTAATAGCTATTCAAATTAATTCAAATTCAATTTGGAATCCTTTTATTCGCGAGGAGCTGGATGAGAAGAAACTCTCACGTCCAGCTCTGTAGTAGAGATGGAATTCCGAACAACCATCAACTATAACCCCAAAAGAACTAGATTCCGTAAACAACACAGAGGAAGAATGAAGGGAATATCTTATCGAGGTAATCATATTTGTTTCGGTAAATATGCTCTTCAAGCACTTGAACCCGCTTGGATCACATCGAGACAAATCGAAGCAGGTCGCCGGGCAATGACACGAAATGCACGCCGTGGTGGAAAAATATGGGTCCGTCTCTTTCCAGACAAACCAGTTACAGTAAGACCTGCTGAAACGCGTATGGGTTCGGGGAAAGGATCCCCTGAATATTGGGTAGCTGTTGTTAAACCGGGGCGAATACTATATGAAATGGGTGGAGTAACCGAAAATATAGCTAAAAGGGCTATTTTAATAGCAGCATCCAAAATGCCTATTCGAACTCAATTTATTATTTCGGGATAAAAATGTAGAACATAGAGAAATGAGTCTTGGGGATGAAACAAAATCGCCTATTTCTTTTTTAGACTTAGACAAACAATATTTCTTTTATTTTCTTCATCCTTTGCATTGGAAGAATAGATTCAAAAATTTATATGATTCAACCTCAGACCTATTTAAATGTAGCGGATAACAGCGGGGCTCGAAAATTGATGTGTATTCGAATCATAGGAGCTAGTAATCGCCGATATGCTCATATTGGTGACGTTATTGTTGCTGTGATCAAAGAAGCCGTACCAAATATGCCCCTAGAAAAATCAGAAGTAGTCAGAGCTGTAATTGTTCGTACCTGTAAAGAACTTAAACGTGACAGCGGTATGATAATACGATATGATGACAATGCTGCAGTTGTGATTGATCAAGAAGGAAATCCAAAAGGAACTCGCATTTTTGGGGCAATCCCCCGCGAATTGAGACAATTAAATTTTACTAAAATAGTTTCATTAGCTCCCGAAGTATTATAAAAAAAAAAAGAGATCTGAATTTTTTTGGGGGGGTATTTGAAGGGAAATAGATTAAGAACTAGATTAATTCGTAGCTTGTGTTTTGCGCATATACCTTGAAAAATTTATATTCATAAACCAATAAAAAAAAAAAAGAAAAACATGTTAATTATATCCAATTTTGGGACGACAAAAGTTTTAATTCATCATGGGTAGAGACACTATTGCTGAGATAATAACCTCTATACGAAATGCTGATATGGATAGAAAAAGAGTTGTTCGCATAGCATCTACTAATATTACCGAAAATATTGTTAAAATACTTTTCCGAGAAGGTTTTATCGAAAACGTCAGAAAACATCGAGAAAAAAACAAAAATTTTTTGGTTTTAACCCTGCGACATAGCAGGAATAGGAAAAGACCCTATAGAAATTTTTTAAATTTAAAACGGATCAGCCGACCCGGTCTACGAATCTATTCTAACTCTCAACGAATTCCTAGAATTTTAGGTGGAATGGGTATTGTAATTCTTTCCACTTCTCGGGGTATAATGACAGATCGGGAAGCTCGACTAGAAGGAATCGGCGGAGAAATTTTATGTTATATATGGTAATCCATTTCATATCCAAATGAAATCCGAAACCTCTTCCTATTTGAGAAATATAAAAAGAAAGGGGGGTGAGTTGTCTAATATCGTTTCTCCTCCATTAGTTGATACCTCAAGGAGGCTTTACCTGGAATGAAAGAACAAAAATGGACTCATGAAGGTTTAATTACTGAATCGCTTCCCAATGGCATGTTCCGGGTTCGGTTAGATAATGAGGATCTGATTCTAGGTTATGTTTCGGGAAAGATCCGACGTAGTTTTATACGGATACTACCCGGGGATAAAGTCAAAATTGAAGTAAGTCGTTATGATTCAAGCAGAGGACGTATAATTTATCGACTCCGAAACAAGGATTCAAAAGATTAGGTGATTTTTATTCAATACGATTCGAGATTAAAAATTTCAAGAAACTTATTTTCTACCAAGAAGTAGATTCAGAATTAAGATAAGGAATGAAAAATATGAAAATAAGAGCTTCCGTTCGTAAAATTTGTGAAAAATGTCGACTAATCCGTAGACGGGGGCGCATTAGAGTAATTTGTTCCAACCCGAGACATAAACAAAGACAAGGATAAAGGGATAATCAGACTCACTAAAGAACTCAGTGTACAAATAAAGAATCTGTTTTGACATGAAATGGATAGATCCATATATTTCTGACTCATATTTATGAGATGATGCAATATGGCAAAAGCTATACCGAGAACTGGTTTACGTAGAAATGTACGTATTGGTACACGTAAAAGTGCACGTAAAATACCAAAGGGAGTTATTCATGTTCAAGCAAGTTTTAATAATACCATTGTCACAGTTACAGATGTACGAGGTCGGGTGGTTTCCTGGTCCTCGGCCGGTACTTGTGGATTCAATGGTACGCGAAGAGGGACACCCTTTGCCGCTCAAACTGCAGCAGCAAATGCTATTCGTACAGTAGTAGATCAGGGTATGCAACGAGCAGAAGTCATGATAAAAGGTCCCGGTCTCGGAAGAGACGCCGCATTACGAGCTATTCGTAGAAGTGGTATCCTATTAACTTTTGTACGGGATGTAACCCCTATGCCACATAATGGCTGTAGACCTCCGAAAAAAAGACGTGTGTAGAAATAAACAGTGAATCAATTTCAAGAGAAACAAGAGAAATAAATAATTCAATCAAAAAAAATATTATTACTATGGTTCGAGAGAAAGTAACAGTATCTACTCGGACACTACAGTGGAAGTGTGTTGAATCAAGAACAGACAGTAAACGTCTTTATTATGGTCGATTTATTCTGGCTCCGCTTATGAAAGGACAAGCCGACACAATAGGGATTGCGATGCGAAGAGCTTTGCTTGGAGAAATAGAAGGAACATGTATCACACGTGTAAAATCCGAGAATGTCTCCCAC